GTCTACATCCATTATGCGGCATAGGGGTTACATCTCGTACGAAACTTAATAGTATACCACTTCTACGAATGGCTCGTAATGCTGCATCTCTGCCGAGACCAGGACCCTTTATCATGACTTCTGCTCGTTGCATACCCTGATCGATCACTGTACGAATAGCTTTTCCTGCTGCGGTTTGGGCAGCAAACGGTGTCCCTCTTCTTGTGCCCCTGAATCCACAAGTACCGGCGGAGGACCAAGAAACCACCCGACCCCGTACATCTGTAACCGTTACAATGGTATTGTTGAAACTTGCTTGAACATGAATAACTCCTTTTGGTATTCTACGTCCATTCTTACGTGAACTAATACGTCCATTCCTACGTGAACCAATTCTTGGTATAGGTTTTGCCATCTTTTATCATCTCATCAATATGAGTCAGAGATATACGGATATATCCATTTCAGGTTAAAACAGATCCTTCATTTTCTTTGTACATTGGGTCCTTTTTTCGAAGGATTATCCTTGTCTCTGTTTATGTCTCGGGTTGGAACAAATTACTATAATTCGTCCCCGCCGGCGAATAAGTCGACATTTTTCACAAATTTTACGAACAGAAGCCCTTATTTTCATATTTGTCATTCCTTATCTTAATTCCGAATCTATTCCTTGGAAGAAAATAAGTCTCTTGGAATTTTGAACCTCAAGTTGTATCCCCACGAAAATAATGTCGAAAAATATACACCTAATCGTTCGAATCTTTATTGCGGAGTCTATAAATTATACGTCCCCTTGTTGAATCATAACGACTTACTTCGATTTTTACTTTATCTCCTGGTAGTATCCGTATAAAACTACGTCGGATCCTTCCTGAAACATAACCTAGAATCAGATCTTCATTATCTAAGCGAACCCGGAACATGCCATTGGGAAGTGATTCAGTAATTAAACCTTCATGAATCCATTTTTGTTCTTTCATTTCAGGTAACCCCCTTGAAGTATCAACTAATGGAGGAGGAGTGATATTAGGCAACCAGTCCTTCCTCTTTTTCTTTTTTTCGCAATATAGGAAGTTACCAATTCAATTCATATATCAGAAAGATCACCATATATAACACAAAATTTCTCCTCCGATTCCTTCTAGCCGAGCTTCTCGGTCTGTCATTATACCTCGAGAAGTAGAAAGAATAACAATCCCCATTCCTCCTAAAATCCTAGGAATTCGTTGAGAGTTGGAATAGATTCGTAGACCGGGCCGGCTGATACGTTTTAAAATAGTTCTATATGGCCCTTTCCTATTCCTTCTATGTCGAAGGGTTGAAACCAAGAATTTTTTTTTGCTTTCTCGATGTTTTCTCACGTTTTCGATAAAGCCTTCTCGTAGAAGTATTTTAACAATGTTTTCGGTAATATTAGTAGATGCTATTCGAACCGTTCCTTTTTTATCCATGTCAGCATTTCGTATAGAAGTTATTATTTCAGCAATTGTGTCCCTACCCATGATGAACTATAATTATTTGTGCCTCCGAGTTTTAATATAATCAACATGCTCATTATTTTTTTTTTTTTTTATTATAAAGTTAAGGGATATACGTGATACATAATCTACTAAATTAATTTAATCCATTCCCGAGACCCTACTATATCATATCACGGGCTTGTCTATTAGTCTTTATTCTATATAGTATTTATAATACCTCAGGAGCTAATGAGACTATTTTAGTAAAATTCAACTGTCTCAATTCCCGAGCGATCGCACCAAAAACTCGAGTTCCTTTTGGATTTCCTTCTTGATCAATGACAACCGCGGCATTGTCATCATATCGTATTATCATGCCGTTGTCACGTTTAAGTTCTTTACATGTACGTACAATTACAGCTCTGATCACTTCTGATCTTTCTAGAGGCATATTTGGTACTGCTTCTTTGATTACAGCAACAATAACGTCACCAATATGAGCATATCGACGATTACTAGCTCCTATGATTCGAATACACATCAATTTTCGAGCCCCACTGTTGTCCGCTACATTTAAAAGGGTTTGAGGTTGAATCATATCATTTTTTTTTTTTTTCGTTTCTTTCAATGCAAAGAAAGGGCAAAAAAAGGAAGAAATATTTTTTGTCCAGAAAAAAAAGGCCTGCGGTTCTTTGTTTTTTCATCACAAAGACTCCTTTCCTTTGGTTGCACATCCCTATTCTGCAATAAGAAATTGAGTTCGTATAGGCATTTTGGACGCAGCGATTAAAATAGCTTCTCTGGCTACAATTTCTGATACTCCACCCATTTCATAAAGTATTCGACCCGGTTTAACGACAGATACCCAATATTCGGGAGATCCCTTCCCCGAACCCATACGCGTTTCCGTAGGTCTTAATGTAACAGGTTTGTCTGGAAATATACGTACCCATATTTTTCCACCACGACGCGCATATCGTGTCATTGCTCGTCGCCCTGCTTCTATTTGCCTAGATGTGATCCAGGCGGGTTCAAGTGCCTGAAGAGCATATCTGCCGAAACTAATACGATTGCCTCGGTAAGATATTCCCTTCATTCTTCCTCTATGTTGTTTACGGAATTTGGTTCTTTTGGGGTTATAGTTGATGGTTGTTTCTTATTCTCAATTCCATCTCTACTGCAGAACCGGACATGAGAGTTTCTTCTCATCCAGCTCCTCGCGAATGAAATGATTCCATAATATTACGAATATGCATTGAATTTATAATAGACTGAATCATAGGATTTTTTGAGATCTAATCTGTCACGTAAAAATTTATATATCTTGGGTTCTATATACAACTGGAAATATACCTCTATAGAATTTTTATTTTTACGAATCTTTATTTTGACCTTTATTTAATACCAAAAACTTAGCAATCCAATAAGGCCTTCGCGGGCGAATATTGACTCTTTCAATATCTGTTTAATTCGTAGGGTCAGTCCTTGACCTCTCAGAATAAATGAATAGGTTCCTGGTTCTTTCCGCCATCCCACCTAATGAATCATTAGGATTCGTTTTCAATGGAATCTTCTGCAGTCATAGGTTCCGTCGTTCCCATCACTTCTTGATTAATGGCTAGGCCTGAACTCTGCAACGGAGCTCCTAATTAAATTTGTTGTTCCTGAGTCAATCTACTCAGTCTTTATTGACTCGAAGCTCTCTTTTTTTTTATTTATTTTTCCTATGAACCGGAGTCATTTAATGATTAAATTATTATGATTATGACCTAATCCATATTGATGCTTTATTACACTGCCTTTGTATGAGATGATTCATAGACCATACATATTGGAATCATATATCATTGATATTCTCCTTCTCTCTTTCTCTCCCCCTTCCATTTATCCACATCCTTTTTTTTGTTTCACATCACAATCCACGATCAGATTGGTTTTTCTTTTATGTATATGTAATATTAAAAAGATTTCAGTTGCTACAACGCTATGATCAATACATCATATAGTGACTTTTTCTTTGGATCCCGATAATACGAAGCAATGAGCTGGTTATTAATTACATAGTTTTTAGTTCAGACTAGGGGACTATCCTTTACCTTTTTTAATCCTAATCTAAACTAAAAAAACCGACGAGTCACACACTAAGCATAGCAATTATACCAAAGGGTCAATCTTATTTTTATTTAACCCTATAGAATTAGAAGATTTTAAATTAATCATTTTTGATTAAACGGAAAAAGAATGAAAGGTTTTTTTGTCCATTGCTAGATAGAAAAGTAAAAGAAGAAATCTTTGATTATTGCTCGTCTGTAAATATCCAAATTTTTATGCCTAATATCCCATAAATAGTCCGAACTGTATATGAGCAATAATCAATTTTAGCTCGAATGGTTTGTAGGGGAACCCTACCTTCTCTGATCCATTCGACACGTGCAATTTCTTTTCCGTCGATACGTCCTGCAATTTGTACTTGAATTCCTTTTGTATCTGCTTGCTCAGTTAATTCAATAGCTTTTTTCATTGCCTTTCGAAATGAAACTCTATTTTTTAATTGACCAGCTATAAATTCTGCAAGAATATTCGGGTCTCCATAAGGTTTTGCAATTCTTGTAATAGCAATGTTGAGTTTTCGGTTCACAGAATTAAAACCTTTTTGGACATTGATCTGTAATTCTTCAATTCCTCTCGGTTTACCCTCTATTAACCATTTTGGAAATCCCATATAGATTATGACCTGGACCAGGTCGATTCTTTTTTTAATCTCTATACGCGCAATTCCCTCTACACCCGAAGATATTTTAATATTTTTTTGCACGTAATTCTTGATACAATCCCTTATTTTTTTATCTTCCTGTAGACCCTCAGAATAACTTTTTGATTGTGCAAACCAAAGGGAATGGTGCTTTTGGGTTGTACCAAGTCTGAAACCTAGTGGATTTATTTTTTGTCCCATACACCCTCGCTTTCTTCATTATCATTAGCCCATTTTAATCTTTCGTGTTCTACCATACATAGATACCTCTCTCTAACATCTGTATATTTATCTATATATACATATCCAATTTTTCTTAACCATATGAAATAGTCTTGATCTTTAGAGATATCTTTCAATACAATAGTTATATGACAGGTGGGTCTTTTGATCGGATAACTACGTCCTCGAGCTCGAGGCTTTAACTTTTTCACGATAGTACCCTCGTTGACTTCGGCTTGACTAATGATTAAATCTGTTTCCTTGAAACCCATATTGTGACTAGCATTTGCTGCTGCCGAATAAACTAATTTAAAAATAGGATAACATGCTCGATAAGGCATGAGTTCTAGTATCATAAGTGTTTCCTCGTAGGAACGGCCACGAATCTGATCGATCACTCTTCGTGCTTTGTGAGCAGACATACATATATGTTGACCTAAAGCGGATACTTCCACATCTGGGTCCCTCTTTATCATAAGGTTAACCTCCCACCAATGAACGACGAGCACCCATATTCACTTTATTTTTATTAACATTAACGACGAGATTTATTATCGCTTCTCGCATGTCCCCGGAAATTTAGAGTAGGTGCAAATTCTCCCAATTTGTGACCCACCATACGATCTGTTATATAAATAGGCAAATGGTCTTTTCCATTATGAATAGCAATTGTATGGCCGATCATTGTGGGTATAATGGTAGATGCCCGGGACCAAGTTACTATTATTTCTTTTTCCCCCCTTATGTTGAGCTTTTCTATTTTTCCTAATAAATTATTAGCAACAAAAGGATTTTTTTTTAGTGAACGTGTCACAGCTAATTACTCCTATCTTTTTTTCTTTTGTAAAGACGAAGAAACATATTCTCTATTTTCTCTCCTATTTAGTACGTCGACGCAGAATCAAACTATCACTATATTTATTCCTTTTTCTACTTCTTCTTCCAAGCGCAGGATAACCCCAAGGGGTTGTGGGTTGTTTTCTACCAATTGGGGCCCTTCCTTCACCACCCCCATGGGGATGGTCTACAGGGTTCATAACTACCCCTCTTACTACAGGACGCTTACCTAGCCAACGCTTAGATCCGGCTCTACCCAAGCTTTTCTGGTTCACCCCAACATTACCCACTTGTCCGACTGTTGCTGAGCAGTTTTTGGATATCAAACGGACCTCCCCAGAAGGTAATTTTAATGTGGCCGATTTACCCTCTTTTGCAATCAGTTTCGCTACAGCACCCGCAGCTCTAGCTAATTGTCCACCCTTTCCAAGTGTGATTTCTATGTTATGTATGGCCGTGCCTAAGGGCATATCGGTTGAAGTAGATTCTTCTTTTTGATCAATCAAAACCCCTTCCCAAACTGTACAAGCTTCTTCCAAAGCATACGGCTTTCTGGATGTATATAATGATATCTAGACAGATGGATCTTATATGAATCATATGATTAAGTACCACATGAGTGGATATATAGGAATCCAAATCTGCCGAATCACTCATGTTATGATCTTCTACATCCTAGGTCTCCCCGTTCCATCATCTGGCTTATGTTTTTCATGTAGCATTCAGACCGAATGACTCTATGAAATTACGTCGATACTTCCACATATTACGGGTAACGTAGGAGACATCTCTATTTTATTTTTCCCCGGGGGTAGAATTACCACTGCTTAGCTTTCAATTCGCCTCTGACCATCAAATGAAATGTGAATAACCCGTCCTCCTCTCTTTGAAACAAGGGGCGCTTCCGGTTCTGTCGGTGCTTCAAACAATTTTGTCTTCTCCATATTACCATATCTCTAGAGTCAATAATTTTATATGAGGAACTACTGAACTCAATCACTTGCTGCCGTTACTCTTCAGTTTTCTGTTGAGGTCTATCCCGTAGAGGTACTCAAATTGGATCAGTGATTGATTTCTAGGTTTCGTCGTAAACCTAATTGGTTACTTCCAATTACGTAAATCAATGGTTCAAACCGCACTCAAAGGTAGGGCATTTCCCATTGAGATAGGAACTTCTGTACCAGAAACAATGGTATCTCCAATTATAGCCCCTCTGGGATGTAAAATATATCTCTTCTCACCATCCCCATAGTGTATGAGACAAATGTATGCATTTCGGTTGGGGTCGTATTCTATGGTTACGATTCTACCAGATATGTCTTTTTCATTCCGTCGAAAATCTATTTTACGGTATAGACGCTTATGACCTCCCCCTCTATGCCTTGCGGTAATGATGCCTCTGGCATTACGACCTTTACCACAATGACGCTGTCCAGAGATCAAATTATTTCGTGAATTGGATTTCACTTGACTGTCTACGGCCCCATTGCGTGTGCTCGGAGTAGAAGTTTTGTATAAATGTATCGCCGTGTTATTAAGTATTTTTTTTAAGTTCTTTTCTTTCTAAGAGGTGGAATAGAATAACCCGGTTGAAGCGTAATGATCATACGTTTGTAATGCATTGTATGTCCCATAGGTCCCATTCTTCTACCCTTTCCCGGGAGTCGATGACTATTCATAGCTATTACCTTGACACCAAAGAAGAGTTCGACCCAATGCTTTATTTCTGTCCTAGTTGATCCTGATTCGACATTAGAAGTATATTGATTGTTCCCCAATAACCGAATACTTTTGTCTGTAAATACTGCATATTTGATTCCATCCATAAATCCATTTTCTTCCCTATGAGTTCCAGTATTGATAAGAATTCTAGTTCTTACTGTTCATATGTTATGGTATGAATATACCATACCAATTCGTTATGTATGGATGATGAGATTCCATTGATACAGAGCCAATTCCAATAGACTTATTGAACGTTCCCATTGGCGTGCATCCAGCAGGAATTGAACCTACGAATTTGCCAATTATGAGTTGGGCGCTTTAACCATTCAGCCATGGATGCTTAACAGGGATCATCGTACATCGTGAATAACCAAATTCCAATTGAAATGAAATCTTTAGGAGGAATCAATGAAACGACATCAATTCAAATCCTGGATCTTCGAATTGAGAGAGATATTGAGAGAGATCAAGAATTCTCACTATTTCTTAGATTCATGGACCAAATTCGATTCAGTGGGATCTTTCACTCACATTTTTTTCCACCAAGAACGTTTTATGAAACTCTTTGACCCCCGAATTTGGAGTATCCTCCTTTCACGCGATTCACAGGGTTCAACAAGCAATCGATATTTCACGATCAAAGGGGTAGTACTGCTTGTAGTAGCGGTCCTTATATATCGTATTAACAATCAAAATATGGTCGAAAGAAAAAATCTCTATTTGATGGGGCTTCTTCCTATACCTATGAATTCCATTGGACCCAGAAATGATACATCGGAAGAATCTTTTTGGTCTTCCAATATTAATAGGTTGATTGTTTCGCTCCTCTATCTTCCAAAAGGGAAAAAGATATCTGAGAGTTGTTTCATGGATCCGAAAGAGAGTACTTGGGTTCTCCCAATAACTAAAAAGTGTATCATGCCTGACTCTAACTGGGGTTCGCAGTGGTGGAGGAACCGGATCGGAAAAAGGTGGAATTCTCGTTGTAAGATATCTAAGGAAACCGTAGCTGGAATTGAGATCTCATTTAAAGAGAAAGATATCAAATATCTGGAGTTTCTTTTTGTATCCTATACGGATGATCCGATCCGCAAGGACCATGATTGGGAATTGTTTGATCGTCTTTCTCTGAGGAAGAAGCGAAACATAATCAATTTGAATTCGGGACAGCTATTCGAAATCTTAGTGAAACACTGGATTTGTTATCTCATGTCTGCTTTTCGTGAAAAAAGACCAATTGAAGTGGAGGGTTTCTTCAAACAACAAGGAGCTGAGTCAACTATTCAATCAAATGAGATTGAACATGTTTCCCATCTCTTCTCGAGAAACAAGTGGGGTATTTCTTTGCAAAATTGTGCTCAATTTCATATGTGGCAATTCCGCCAAGATATCTTCGTTAGTTGGGGGAAGAATCTGCACGAGTCGGATTTTTTGAGGGACGTATCGAGAGAGAGTTGGATTTGGTTAGACAATGTGTGGTTGGTAAGCAAGGATCGGTTTTTTAGCAAGGTACGGAATGTATCGTCAAATATTCAATATGATTCCACAAGATCTATTTTCGTTCAAGTAACGAATTCTAGCCAATTGAAAGGATCTTCTGATCAATCCAGAGACCCTTTCGATTCGATTATTAATGAGGATTCAGAATATCACACATTGATCAATCAAAGAGAGATTCAACAACTAAAAGAAAGATCTATTCTTTGGGATTGGGATCCTTCCTTTCTTCAAACGGAACGAACAGAGATAAAATCAGACCTATTCCCGAAATTCCTTTCTGGATATTCCTCAATGTCCCGGCTATTCACGGAACGTGAGAAGCAGATGAATAATCATCTGCTTCCGGAAGAAATCGAAGCAATTCTTGGGAATTCTACAAAATCAATTCGTTCCTTTTTCTCTGACAGATGGTCAGAACTTCATCTGGGTTCGAATCCTACTGAGAGGTCCACTAGAGATCATAAATTGTTGAAGAAAGAACAAGATGTTTCTTTTGTCCCTTCCAGACGATCGGAAAATAAAGAAATGGTTGATATATTCAAGATAATTACGTATTTACAAAATACCGTCTCAATTCATCCTATTTCATCAGATCCGGGATGTGATATGGTTCCGAAGGATGAACCGGATATGGACAGTTCCAATAAGATTTCATTCTTGAACCAAAATCCATTTTTTTCTTTATTTCATCTATTCCATGACCGGAACAGGGGGGAGTACACGTTACACCGCGATTTTGAATCAGAAGAGAGATTTCAAGAAATGGCAGATCTATTCACCCTATCAATAACCGAGCCGGATCTGGTGTATCATAAGGGATTTTCCTTTTCTATTGATTCCTACGGGTTGGATATGGATAAAAAAAAATTATTGAATGAGGTATTCAACTCCAGGGATGAATTGAAAAAGAAATCTTTCTTGGTTCTACCTCCTATTTTTTATGAAGAGAATGAATCTTTTTATCGAAGGATCAGAAAAAAATCGGTCCGGATCTCCTGCGGGAATGACTTGGAAGATCCAAAACCAAAAAGAGTGGTATTTGCTAGCAACAACATAATGGAGGCAGTCAATCAATATAGATTGATCCGAAATCTGATTAAAATCCAATATAGCACCTATGGGTACATAAGAAATGTATCGAATCGATTCTTTTATGGAATTAAAAGGGATCAAATAGAGAATGATACTCTGAATCATAGAACTATAATGAAATATACGATCAACCAACATTTATCGAATTTGAAAAAGAGTCAGAAGAAATGGTTGGATCCTCTTATTTCTAGAACCGAGAGATCCATGAATCGGGATCCTAATGCATATAGATACAAATGGCCCAACGGGAGCAAGAATTTCCAGGAACATCTGGAACATTTCGTTTCTGAGCAGAAGAGCCGTTTTCAAGTAGTGTTCGGTCGATTACGTATTAATCAATATTCGATTGATTGGTCCGAGGTTATCGACAAACAAGATTTGTCCAAGTCACTTCTCTTTTTGTCCAAGTCACTTCTCTTTTTGTCCAAGTCAC